AAGCGCGTTTTGCCTAGCTCACGTGGTAATGGCAACACGCACTCATTATCCTTTAGAATCGAATTGACGACTCGACTCCGAAATTAAGGAGTCGCGAGTCGTTCGGCGTACCGGGGAAACCTAGTTTGCAGGTCCCCCAAATACATATCGAAGTATGAGTTGACTTCTGCCGTCACTAAGGCGGAAATTGCGTTAAATAGGAGTAGCACCGTGGAGAACAGCACTTCTTTCTTTTTTTTGCCAGAAAAATAAGGACAAGCGCGCGCTTTTCTCATGATCTTTTTTTGCAAAGAATTCTGCAAACCAATTTGATTGAGCATCTAGTGTAATAGGTAGAACTACATGCCTTAGAATTAAAAAAAAATAGGCTTGCTCTTCAATTGAATCAAAAAAATCAATCCGACTACGCTACGAATTGACATTTTAGTTGTTCAATTATAAGATAAGCACATTAATGGAGATTTATAGCATCATTCAAGATTAAGATCGTAAAAACATAAGCTTGTAATATAGCTACACCTAATTCCAGACCGGTTAATGCAAGAACTATAAATAAAGGACCAGTAGGGTTGCTATCACCTTCTTTGGCCAGCCAACCTTTTCACAATTACACTCTTAGAAAGACAAAGAGAAAGAGCTTAAGAAAGCGTCTAATTCTCGCTTCGCACCTATTATAGATTGAGACTCTAAGTCTGTACTTAAATCATTAGTGTAGCTTAAAAGATCTCTATCTACCATAAAATTGAACAACAATGCACCTATTTGATAAACATTACCCTTATTTTCATTCTCAAGTTCAAGCTTGACCCATTTTTTATCTTTCTCTTTGATTGATTTTAGTAATAAAGCATGTTGCTTTACCAATTTATTAAGATGGTAAATAATTTGAGAGGCGCGAACTGCTGGCATCTCATTTTTTAGAGAATTGAACAGGCTGCTTAGACTATATATCATGAGAGCTTCAATGGTGTAGTGGTCAAAATAAGACACACTACGTCTTTCTTCTTTACAGTTCCAAGAGTTTCAGAGTTGCTCTTACACCTAATAGAAGAGTTAGTTTACGTAGAGCATTTAGTTACAGGTAAAAGAGTAGAAGAGTTACACAACATGAAAAGAGTTGCAAAGAAGTTGAATAGTTACTTCTATAATAGTTACAGGTAATAGAACTAAGAGTTACTTGTATGCTTGATAATAGTTAGTTTCGAGTTCCCTCTTTACAGGGAGTTGTTAACATACAATTTTACAGCCAGGTAAAATCAATACTCTTTTACAGGGAAAAGAACAGATAACAAGTCTAATTACCGGCAAAATCAATGGCACATGGAGCATTACAACAGATAGAACAGGTATTGTTATCTCGGGAACAGAGTTAGTTAGTTTACAGGTAAAAGAAAAGTTGAAGAGCGGTAAGAGAGTAGAAAATCGGAGTCTAACTGAATATTTCATTTCATTTTCCCGGTAAAAAGAGTTGCTTTGCGTGGATCCCGGGTTGCTGTTTCGCCCTATAAGAACTCGGTAATAGGCTTCGCCAAGCCCCTCTGTTTTTTACAGTCGAGTTTCTCATCAGAGTTAGACATAAAAGAATAGTTATTGTTAGCTCGGGAAAACATACTCTTGACCGGTAAAATCCATGTAACATACTCCTTTACAGATAGAAGAGATAGAACTCTAGTAATAGAACTAAGAGTGACTTTACAGTGAACTTCTAGTTAGTAAACAGGGAAAAGAAAAGATATTGTTATAACTGTAACAGCTATTTCACATACTCTTTTACAGATAGAACATTTATTCTGATTTACAGGTGTAATAACAATAGGGTCCCCTGTAAAGGTACGAGGGGATCGGGGCGAAGCCAAAAACCCGAGTAGTTTACAAGGGAAAGGGTTGAATATCCTCAACTGTAAAGGGGAAAAGCTGCAAAGACAATTACAAGGATCGATTCAATTTACTCTCCTGTAAAGGCTCAAAGCTGCTCAACTGTAAAGGAAAGGGGCTTATATGCTTTACCTAGTTTAATTGGGAAGAAGCCGGATCTACGCCCTGCCGATTACAAGGCAGAGGAACTTTGCAACCCATATAGGGAAAGAAGCAAAGCCAAAAAGCCGAAGGGAGCGAAGCAACGAGACCGATAGGGAAAGGAGCCACTCGACCGATAGGGATCTCCGCTGCTTTACCGAGTTTACCAGGGGCTTATACTTGTTCTATTGAAAATACCGGGAAACAAGAACTAGCACCTCTAAACTAGAGAACTAGCACCTGTAAACTACAAAACTAGCACCTCTAAACTAGAGAACTAGCACCTGTAAGTGCATCATACCAGGGAAAGAAGATGAAGAAGATGAAATAGAAGAAGAAATGTTATATCTTCCATTGATTTTACCGAGGTGGAAGAATAAATGAAATAAGAAGTAATGCTCCATGTGCCAACTCTGTTACAGTGTTAACAATATCAGTTCTTAACAACAACTCCTCAACAGCTATTACCTGTAAAGAAGACTATCCGTTAACTAACTCTCTCTTCCCTGTAAACTAACTAGAGGTTCTAGAACAACTAACTATCTGTTCTCTTACACCTAGTCCAGGAGTATGCTTTCTTTCTTTGACCTGTAACTTAAAGTAAGTGAAGAAGTAATGTTCTATCCGTAAAGGAGTATGAAAACTACTGATTTTACCGGGAAAACACTATAGGGAAATTTCTTTTACCTGTACTTTTACCTGTAAAGAAGAAGATGAAGAAGAATACCTGTTCTATCTGTAATGTTCTATGTTACCAACTCTGTTACCGAGAGAACAAGTCACTCTGCTATTACCTCTAACTATTGTATTTCTTTTCCCTGTAATAAAAACCGAAGGGAAAGAGTATCAGCAGCTTGACAGAAGGCATCGGGGATGAACGCTCGCTTATTCGATTCGTCCTCTATCTAAGTTCATTTGTGATGAAATCTTTTCCTACCCTGAGGTCAGGCTTAAGCTTATTCCCGTCAGTTCCCTCACTCTCTTTCAATGGCATCTGCTTGAAATTCATTAAGAAAGAGATTGCCCGGTTTGAACTCCTACCTTCTAAGTAGGCGATCCCCTTTGTCTAGATAGTTACTTCACTTCTCCTTTTGTTTTGGGCTTAAAGAAAGAATAAAAGAAAATAAACGAATAAACTACTGTTCTTCTTACTCTAAATAAAAAGTCAAGTCAGTTATCATACAAAGGTATATCCTTCATTCCTCAAGCGTTGCTAGGTGGTAATAATGCTTCTTGCTTGATAGCTCAGGTGCACTTAAATTCTTACAGCCTAGTCGAAGTGAAATAGATATTTGCATTTCTGCCTTAGCCATAGCCATCGATCATAGCTATAGCCATATATATACATAGAGAAGTGAAGTCTTGAATGGACTTTAGTTACTTAGTCTCGCGATGCTTTTAGTCTTCTATTCTACTCCTGCCTTCCCAACAAACTGATTGAGGGAAAACGGTACCTTCCACTACCGCTTCAACTAGTTCAAATAGAGCTATTCTAGCCAAGAAAAGCTGTTCAATCGGTCTCTTACCGCTGCTTTCTACTATTCCAGGTTTCCGTATGATCTCTTTGCTTGACCTGTCCGGTCATATGTTCTCCTTCCCGGTCAACGGCATTGGCTATTGACCATCCATCCACAATCTCTTATCTAATGAATATGTTATCTAATATACGAAATTACTCGATCCATTCATTTAATGCGCAAGAGAAAGCGATCTATCAGACTAGAAGGAAGTTGGTCTTTCTCCATGACCCACCCCCTTCGTGCAACTTCTCGCGTAAGGCCTTCGCTCGAATGTCGTTCCCAGGGCCTTCTTCCATAGATCCCCTACTTAAAAAAGAAGAGAGGCTAGGCGGGTTATAGGTTCAGAATGAGAATCTTCGACAGCCTTCAGTTTATAGATCCCGACTTACTTAGCTTGAAGCATGGCTTGCCGTTTCGGGGCTCGATGCTACTCTTGGGAACATTGATACATCGACTTTCAAGCATCTCGTAGTTGAGCGGTACTGCCATCAACAGAAAAAACATGGACAAGGACTGCTGAACATGGATAGAACGAGAGTCGAACTCGCATGTCTCTCTTTTCCGGAAAGAAAGACAGAAAGAAACCTATCTTCCTTGACCATAAAGAACATCTTTTTACACCAATTACTGGAACATGGATCCCCTTCGACACACGATGCAGCCTTCCATTCTTTGTTCGTTCTTTTGGGATGTTATTTGATCAGGAATGGGACTGAGAGAGCTAGCCCTGATTCCGTCTTTATTGACCGAGTAGCTGGACAAAGAACAAAGGAACGAGACCTATCTCACTAATCCGGACTCGTTCGATTAATGGTGTTGCTGTCAGCCCTGTTCCTAGAGATCTGGGATGGAGGGACGCAAGAAAAGTAGGAATAGGAATGAACAGCAAATCCAATAGTTAGAGTAGGGTTAAGCATATTGCATTCTTGAAAAGTTGCTATGAGCAAATTCTTACTTGAATATTCCTCCGCTATCTCGACTTTCATCAGTGAGGAAAGGAATCTACTAGCCATACGGTGACCGGCATCTCCGGTCCCATTTCGGGACACTATTGGAGAGCACTATTGGGCGCTAGCTTTCGATGCTCTTTCATCACTTTCTGAAAAGAAGAGATGTGAATTCATCTACGATATTCTTCAAAGAGTTCAAATCTCATTCCGGCGGTAAGATTGAACCGTGACTCCTTCGTCCCGGCACACTTTCTATACTTACACGAGAGAGAGAGGATTTGATGGAAAGGTTTGACTTTCCTTTACTTTCTTTATCCGACCCTGGAACTAGATCTGTTGAAGGTAAGGTTTCGTCTACTAGATCAACTAAGACAGCAACAGCTTCCGTTTATGAGTGCGAGACTAAAGAGGTAATCAATAAGACCAAATTGGATCGAGATTTGTTGACCTTCGCAATAGCTACGAAATAAAGGTATAGGTGCTTTTCTTCTCCTATTCGAAGACCCTTGGCTGAAAGAGAAATCGAGGATCAAGAAAGATATAAAGAAGAGGTCTCAACTCCACTACAAGAAGATTGGTTGCTCTCTACTTCCTCATTCTCATCCTCGGATTCTTCCTATAACCCGTGCTCAGGAATTTCATCTTCGCATACCTCGTCTCGTTCTTTCCAATCAAAGAACTTTTCCACGCTACTTTTTCAATCAAGAAAGTCCTCGGGATGCAATCGGCCATGGAAATTTTGAACGTCCACTTTGATCCCACGATCTCCTTTTTATTGAAGCCCTTCTCAATTAGAAATAAGGCCCACATTCAAAAAATCTCAATCGAAATTGGCTGGAACTTCTTCTTCATGAATAGTTCCTTGATCATGTGATCGGATCTAGTCGATCGGATTTGAATCGGAGGTCTTGAACTCGAGTTTGTGAAAGACTCTTGCCGCCCCTTTCATTTAAGCCCTTTTTTTTATTGCCCTAAAAAGAAGACCCGGCTTCTTCTTCTTTCTTTTACGAATCCGGCAAGCAAAAATCCTTTCTTCTCTTGAGTGATTGCTTGAGTTAAGCCTTCTTGACTCGTTTTGAGTCCCGATTTTCAGTCCTTGGATGATCTTTCGGGTCTGAGTACAATGGATTCCATAGGCGTTTCCCGTGCTCTTCCGAAAGAAGCATCTGGAAATGACTTGTCATGGGCTTATGCGATGAAGAATGATTTGCTCGGGAAAAAATTTTGTGCTTATGTGGATGGGTCGCTTCAATTTCCCAAGACTCGAGAAGGATATTTTCCTACAAAAGATGAAAAGTGCTTAGCTTCAAATGAGATGACTTGTGTACTTCCTTTGAGCCCCATATACACCGTCACCTCTTTTGCGACCGCTAAAGATATTTGGGAAACCATAAGTCATCTTGATTCTCAGGATGATTCTCCACCTTTCTATCAGTTGCAACATGAAGAACATGCCTTAGCTTATGGGTAAAATCAAGAAAGAAGTGTGCTATACTATTTATTACCGAAGGCTTAGGCTTCTATGGGACCAGCTGAACATGAGGGACTCCTTTCAAAGATAGGGGCACCGATCGATTCGAATTCTAAAGGCTCTTGTCGGGAAGAATTTCATCTAACATAGAATAGCCTTCTAGAGTATAGAGTATAAAGGGGCTCTCTAAGTTTTTGATGGGCTTGAGGCCTGAGTTCGAGAATGTTAGATCCTCAATTCAACATCGAGTTACTCCACCAGACATTGAGAGAGCTGTTTCTGATGTGAGATCCGAGGAGACTCGACTTGAGCCCCAAAACTAGGTTGGGTGCAGGGGGTCGATCTTGATTTTCTTACTCAGGGTGCTTCAGATCAGGTTCTTGCAGCTGAACATGCTTCGGGACATCGACCCTATGGTCAGAATCTTCAATCTGGAAGCTCCGCTGGTGCATCAAGCCAACAAGACATGTCCAAGATCATATGCCAGTAAGAAAACTAGGTATGTAAATACCTCTGCGGGTGGTGCTTTACCTGGAACAGCGTCTGAATCGACTGGCGATATCCCTGCTACTGATGATACCCCCTGATGGATGCTGCAGGGTAAACTGGTTAATATAGATCTGCTATCTCGAGCCCTGTAACCTGGCTATGCTCTCTTTGCGTCTGCTACTAGATATGCTTCTGGCTTTGCCATTTCTATGAATTCTGATAGAATTTTGTCACTATGCAAATTTGATTTGTTATGTTTATAAGGTCTCTTGATTGCGCTCGGGCTCCTGTCTCGGGGGAGCCCTGCGCTCCCTACGCTTACTAGAATATTCATTCTCCCCTATTAAATGAAAATAATAATTTCTCGAGATAAAAAAAGAAAGCGAAGCCTTACGTGATAGGGGCGCTAACCAGACTGACAAACCAGAAAGCAAGGGTGGTCGTAGATCACAAGCTAACCGTACCAACAAGCCGATCAGCCCTCCGGTGCAAAACCAAACCTCAAAACCATAGATAAAGGTTAGACATTCGGAGAACGGTGAAGCTCGAAGTGCATATTTGAGAAGCGATCTTTGTGAGGTCCACTGTACTTTTGCTTTGACCCCGGAAGAGCGTGAGGCGATAGATAGGGTTTGGTCCTTCTTCTCGCTGGCTGAAAGGGAAAAAGGCTCGAGATATTAGAAAGCTGCCTCTGACTGACTCGTAGTAAGCCCAAGCTTCAGATCCATTCTGATCCTGGTTTTGCCTAGTTAGTCTTCTTATTCTGATGATGATGAATGAGCCATTGATTTGATCGAACTTGAATGAACATCATAGTACCCTTGTTGTTCGAGCTGATTCAAAAGCATTTGTGCAAGCGGCTTACGCTTCAAAAGTCAGAACGAAAACAGTGAAATATTAGCTTTCATTCTCCTTTGTTTCGAGAAAGCCTGTGCCTAAAGCAGGGGCCTAGCCGCCGGGGGAAGTGTCAGCGGAGGCCCTGGTGGAATAATATAATAATAGTAGTACTCCGATTGCCTAGCAGAGGCCCACCGTATTCTCAATTATAGTCAGAGGTCTCCTTACTCGCCTAACTACCTTTCCTTCTCTATTTCACCTCCAGTCCACAGAGATTCATTTCACCGATGCGAAGAAGTCCTCTCGAGACCGTTCTGTAAGTCACGCCCTCTGGTTGGTACGAAAGACGTTCGGAGGTGAATTCGACCTTTGATTGAATCTATTATCAGTGCTAGCAACCGTAGAACCAATGAAAGGCGCCAGTTGTTGCGCTCGTTCAGGTTCCTGCTCCAGAAAAGGTGGTTGTGTATTTCCCAAGCGGAAAGTCGTTGGTGGGCAAACCAAGGCCAGTGCCCTACGTGTCCGGTAACCTGAGGTCGGGCTAACTAATGAAAGTGCAACGCCCGGTTCAGCGATACATTCATCATATTTTCGAGGCGAAGTAAGGGTGAGCTCGACGGGAGTTGGAGACGCTATAGGAGTTCAAATAGTGTGATTCCGAGTAAAAGGGGTAAGAAATCAATCGGGCAGCAAAGTTCGAAAATTCCAAAAATCGAGTGTTGCCAAAAGGTGTTGGTGTCCCTGCCCGAAAGCCGTCGACGATAATACTCTAATAAGGGCGTGAGAAAGCGAGAAGTTATGATTCTTTCTCCGATCTTCTAGTTCCCACCATATTGTCATTTATATGCCGAGGATCGATCCAAAGGTGCTCACTCATTGAGCCCCGGTAAGGTAATCAGTCGGTGCCGGTGTCGGTGTTAGATGATCAATTAATTACGCACTGTTAGAGGGGATCGAAGGAGACGTTCTATTATGAAACTCCCTGCCTGGTGGCATAAAAGGAGTCTAACGCCTACCCTTTGGCATAATAAGTAGTCTAATTACCGATACGAATACATTCGCTGATGCAATAGTTCTACGACATTCATGATCAGAATCGACTCCTGGACTGGCATTCAATTGAATCAACAACAGATGCATCCACGGAAGCCGTTGTGTTTCGGTTGTAGCTGTTAGTGCCGCCGTGTTTGGCCTCGCCGTTTTCGAGTAATAATCTGACGCCAGCTAGGTTCAGGATGAGTTAGAATCGTCACTTACTGTTTATGATTCCCATTCTTTTGGCCTCCTCTATTTGTATAAAGAATTTGTGGAGTTTCGTTTCTTCTTCTTCACCCGGTATTAGATTAGTGTCTTCAAACTCCCCGTCTCGTCTCGCCGAGAGGCTTGTTGTGGTCCTTATTGACCTGACTTCCGCTACCCGACCGTCAAGCATGGAACCCTACGGAAGGGTGAGCCTGTCCCCTAACAACCCTTATCTCTCTTCTTACTTATGCGTTGGTGCATTCACTGAAGCAGCCGAAGAAAGAGGATAAGAATAAGGCGCATCCCCATCTGCTGCATCTAAATATGCTGTTTCATCCGCTGAGACAAAAGCATATGAATCAACTGTTTCAAATGAAGAAGAACCACTAAAAAAGAAAAAGAAAAGACGTCCATTTATATTCAAGGGAGTGCGGTGAATAAGGCGGCTTCAGCCTGAAGAATCTTATTCTTTCAAATATACAGAAGTAGTCGATGACTAAAAGGCAAGTCCGACGGCAAGGGGTCTTGTCTGATATAGAACCAGAACAAGGGCGGAGGGAGTTGTTTTCCAGTAGCAGGAACTTTCTTTCCTGGTTGATTGGTCTATAAACCCGGGTGGCACTTTCCGCGGTTTTGTGCTTTTTTCTTTCCCTTTTAGACCAACCTGCCGCGTATAGTTTAGTCGTCTCTTTATGCGAGGGTTGATTCTCCTGTTTCGGATGCCTCTGGCTGGGAAGAAGCCCTAATCTTCGAGTCAGGAGATACCTTGAGAACAGTGAAAGCAGAATCCTATTTCATTTCGTTTAGAAGAAGGCTTTGTCTCGTCCCTTCCCATTGTAATTGTAGGAGGGAAAGTAAAAGAAGCTAACCCGAATGAAAAGAGAATGAATCAGAGTTTCAATCAAAGATGGATTCCACTGAATCCTGGTAATCTGACATGGTATGCCCAGATCGACTAAACGAATAGGAGTAGGAGCTAGTTGTTGACCAATCATTCCCGGATAAGCTCCCGGCTAGGCATCAGGAGAAGACTTCACTACAGCACTAACTACTTGGAAGGGAAGTCAGTCTTCGAGTTGCAATAGACTGATCTTTCAACCTTAGACCAACCCAGCGAGTAAGGGAGTGAGTCTGTCCAAAGAAGCTCTTAAGAAGCGGAGTTTCACTCGACAAAAAAGGTTTGGACTGAAGACGGAGAAGAACGAAGATCGACTGACTTCTAGTTGCATCGGATCTAGAGATCTGTTGCCAGTTCCGATAGAAGGAAAGGAGTAAGGTTTAGGCTTTACCCAATAGTTGTTGAACTCGAGGTTGGTAATAAACTGAAGCTGCTCAGTCTTCTAGCATAGCGGAGTGAGATATATCGAAGAATGAACTTAGCCTTCAACCACAAATGGGGTCCTTTAGGCAGCCGATTGCCCGTTTGCTTCCACTGACTTACGTCGTGAACATTTCTCCAACCCGTCAATGAAATGAAGAGAAGGGCTTGACTCTTCGATCCCATCCTATGAGCCCTGCGAGCTCACGAGTCGTCAGTGATGGTCAGTCACTCGGAGGATTTTCTCGACCGGCCTGAACTAACCGGAACGCAGCGATGAAAGGCAAAGACTAGTGTTTAGCATATAGCTAAGAGAAGACGGGGTTGTCTCTGTTACAATCGTTTATAGTCCTTGTCCTGACTTTCCTGAAAGCTTAGTGAGGATCGACAGAGAGGAAGTTTTTCTTTTAATGAGAGTGACCTTTCAAAGAGACTTTTTGCGATAAGGCCCTTCTTAAAGGGATGGCTCACTCTCTCTCCTGCTCTAGGACATTAACATTAAGGGGAAGAGTAGATTCACTGTGCATTTGTTCTGAAAACAGCGCACTCCGCTCGGGTAATAAATCATGTCCGGCATTCGTGGATCATTCCTCCTGATGATTCTATTCGAAATGGAATTGTGCAGCTGCAGCCCCTATTCGCCTATTCTCTGGCCGTGGGTGTGGGTTTCTACTAGTGATCTTCTAAGGCAAATTGGCCCCCTCCCGCTACGGCTCGCTGTACGTTCCTTTAGCTATAGGCGTGTCCAATCCGATAAGAATCCGTTCCACATAGTGCAAGAAAGTCCCGGTGTGAACTCCCCCCTTTAAGAGATAGTCTGACTCCAGCGGATTCTGGAGAAGCCAATTCTCTCTCTCGATCTACTTTACCGACAAGAGCTCTGAATGAATGAGCAATGAGTTTGTTTGATTCTAACTATTCAAAGCAGAGGAAATAGAATATTATATAGCTATAGGGCTAGGTTCCGCTCCTCGCTCGAGCTACCAGCTATCTTAGATTGAATTCCTGTTGACTAATCCGAGTCCTTGAGAGCTTAGACGTCAGCGGGGAAGAACTCCGAAAGAATTTCATCGGCTCCTCTCCCTATCGGTCGAGCTGCGAAGCTCCTCCTCCCTCTTCAATCGGGTGATTACGGCCTGAAGGATCGAAAAAATGTGGCCTAGGATTTCTATATCGACTTTCATTCACTCCCCACTTTCAAGTCATTGTTAGGTAAAGCATCTCTAGCAGACGCAATCAGTGAATCTTCTTAGTCTCTCGGAGAAAGGTAGCGAAGTACGAGTGCTCAATTCCGATTCTTTCAATTTCCTTACATTCTAGCTGAAAGAGAGACTTGACCTTTACTTAGAGAGGGGCTGCGGTACCACGCTCTTCCGTGCTCGTAGGTTGACTTCCCTATGCATCCCGACTAAGGTCTCACAAACGTGCACTTCCCTTATGCATCCAGCCGCTTCACTAATGTGAATAGGTTATACAGAAGGGTGGGTTGGTTATATACTCTTATGCGCGTTCCTTCTTCGAACCTTTTGGTATGTATTGCCCCCTAACTATAGATCAGATCCACCGGACGAGAAACTCAATTCCGCACTGCTGCGGAGTCGTCGGACTTATCCACCAAGGGATTCCTTGAATTTCTGTGGATTGCGTTGGAGGAAATCTACCAAAGCTAGGCAGATAGATGGACTCCTTCCCCGCTGCTAAGGGAGAGCAAGAAAAAAAATCAAATGATTGTTTTTTAATCAGCGCCCCCTTTCTTTTGGGTATGCAGGTACTAAGAGTCCTCTCACTACCAACCAGCAGACATCATCTGGCTGGGTCTTGCCGGTATCAACAACAAGAAAAAAAAACAAGCAAATGGAAACAGCAACTAACTATGGCTCTTGGCCCAGACAACGCCCTAGGCGTAGGGGAGATCGGAGCAACAGGGAACGCCTAGACGACGTTTTTCTTCCTGGGCAGCTGTAAGTAGATCGAGAGGTCGTTCCGCCCCTTGTCCCCGAATAAGGGTAATATGTTCTCATAAAAGGTTGCTCCAATCTGACCTAGCTGGCGAGCGATCCCAGTTCGCAGCAGAGAACAAGACAGGAAGCGAGCGTACCTTTGTTCGCTTCTTCTCCACCAAGCACGGAAGTTTAAGGATAACTGTAGGTCGGTGGCTACCTAAGGAAACTCCGATTCGATCCGCCCCCCGGCTGGGAGGCATCTACCTCATCCCGATCACAAGGAGAGGTTCACCATGATGGGGGTACTTCTTTTTTTTTCCCTTCCGGAAAGAATGAAATGCATAGGGGACCATCCTTTTGTTGCGGCATGCTCCTGAGATTTACGGATTCGCAGGGGGCCTCAGGCCCTACTTAGTTGACTGACAATGACAAAGGCTTACGAAACTAAGTAGGACCTTTTGAATTGAATCTTAAGTAGTCTATCAGTGGTGCGAAGCTGCTTTGCTCCTTTTCAGTAGGGGAGCGAAAGGTTAGACCTTAGAAAGTCAACGAACAGCGGTTCTTCTATGTAGGTATGGCGTTCCCCCTTGACTTGACTCTCCTAACGTCGAGCTAAGTGACTTCGTAACCTTTGCGTAGCGTAGTAGAATGAAGGCTACGCACCGACGCTCTCTTATCTATTAGCCTAAGCGTCTTCGCTAACTCGCTCGCCTACTATACCCTACTATACAATACATTAGTAGGGTAGGCTAGGCTAACTCAGCCGCTTACTTCTACTAATGTAGGGCTAAGTTGCGCCTTTTCCTTTAGGTCCAACGTAGCGTTGACAAAGAAGAACAGACGGTTAAAAGACAGCGAATCTTTTTTTATATATAAATATATATAGGCCAGCTTAAGAAGCTACCCTTCCTCTTGATCTGAGGTACGAAGAGAAAGATCTCTTTTTTATGACTTCCACTTATCGATCCCGGCCCGGAAAAGTGACCGACCAGGGCCCTATTGATGAATGAAAGAAAGGGTTTATGAGCCCTAGCCCTGTAAGCCCACACCTGTGTAGAGTAGATCGTTCAACACCTGCGGCACAAACCCATTTTTGACCTATTGGTCCTAGTATCATAGGCGACCGAACGGCCGCCCCCTAATTACTAGACCAACCCGCTATAATAATTCCATAAACACCTAGCGAAGATATGGCAAACAAATAAAGTAGCCCTATGTTCGGATCTGACAATACCATACCATAATCAAAAGGTACAACGGCCCGAGCGACCAGACTTAACATAAATGTAGCCACTGGAGCCATTCTAAAAAGGGAGAAATTTGCACTACTTGGTGAAAGAGGTTCTTTTAGAATCAATTTCAAACCATCTGCTAGAGGTTGTAACAATCCGAACGATCCCACTACATCAGGACCCTTTCGACGTTGCACAAAAGCCATTACTTTACGTTCAGCTAGCACTAAAAAGGCTACTCCTAGTAGAAGTGGTAGAATTATTCCAAGTATTTCAGCTGGGACTGCTATGTACGTTTTCGATTTTCTATTCACTCATGATCTGGCCTGGTCGACCCGATCATGATATTTCACTCATGATCTGGCCTGGTCGACCCAATCATGATATTAATGGATCGGACCTTTTCTCGAAAAACACCGGATCCCGAGAAGAGTTGAAGATGGTGCAAGATCGAATCCTCTTACCTTACTTCGAATGGAAGCTTAGCCCGCCTCACTTGCTTTCTTTACTGCATAAGGGCATAAACGAAGTCAACGGATTTCCTTCTAACTAGCGGCTGAGAGTAAGCAAGCTACCTTCATTCAACAGATTTGTGGTTGAGTCAATAACATGCTCTGGGTCGGGAATCTTTGCTCTTCTCTTTTGCATTTCCGCTGCCAGCGTTCTTTTTTGTGTCCGTCCGTATCGCAAAGCTGGTCGACGCCAGCTGTAATGGTTGAAAATAGGGGGCCAACCAAGACCCCCTAATAAAGCTTTGTTCGATAAAGCAAACGATTCGTTCCGACAACTTCGGACCAGATTAACCCCTTTGAATTAGCCGATCTTACAAAATCGATCGGGCGGGCTGGTTGGGAAGGGGTTATTAGTGGAGAAAAGAATCAATCGCTGAGAGATAGATTCGACTATTTGGTCAGGACGAATGAGTGGCTGTGCAGCATGCTCCGGAGGAGATTGACCCTGAGAGTCAGTCCAGTCAGAAAGGGGAGGGCCCGCTGTCTAGACTGCATTTCGGGAGTTTGAACACCATCCCATTTCAACCAAAAAGACAACCCTGTCAAAGGTATCTAACCTTCCTTCCTTATGAGTGGAAATCCAATTCCGTTTTGTCTTTTTTGCATAAAAACCAGCCAGCCGGTAATATATATTAATATATATATATATTAATATTAATGAATTTTGAAACCCGTTCTTCCGACCATTTTAGAAAAGCGCATAGTTTCTCCTCAAAAAAGGACCTCTCCCGTCAGGGAGCGCATTAGATATTTACCTAAACCGGTAGGTAGGTCCTTGAGCAGATCCCACGTTAGCCCCAAGACGAGTAAATGCTTGAGCTTAAGTGAGAAGGGCCTCCTCCCCCCGCTGGTATTTTGCCTGTATGGTGTTTACCGGGGGGGACCCTCGATCCGGAAGGTATGCCACTATCGGCGGCTACTATCGAGATATACATGTCTGCCTCCCTTGAAAGCTCCTGGTGCTGCGACTATCACCGGTAAGTTGCGTCGGATCAACATCGGGATTAGAATCCACTGCAAAAGCAACTAAGTCAACGCCTATTTGCTCTGGATCTACTGGCCCGGACGCTTGAATCTATTCCACCGCAAACAACCGAATATACTACTGCTGGATCTTCCGCTGCTTCTGTTGTTATTGTTCTCACCTGTCACTACGCCACCTCAGCAGCTGGGACTGGAACTGCTTCCGCATCTGGCACTCCCCAACCTTTTCTATCGAGATTTAGAAGTAGGGCGAGTGTCTAAAGCCCGGGTTATCTCTCTGAATCAGCTTATTCACTGGACTGTTAAGCCATCGAGTCCTCTAGGGTTGATCGACCCGTTTCAAGAAGATTCATCCAAGACTAACGATCTCGTTAATTCTAAGGAGGAGCCCATTCCATAAGGAAGATGAGAGGAAGGCATACATAGTTGGCTGGTTATTTGTCTTTCCCATTCCTGCTGCTACTGAAGGTGCCCGGAATTCATGGATTCTCTGGTAGAGGGGAGTCGAGGTGGAATTCTTTGGTGGGCTGGCTTAAAAGAAGCCCCCAATTGCAATTGCAGTAGGAGTAGCTACTTGTTTCATGGCTTTAATTTGAGCTTCAGATCCTGAATCTCCATAAATGGGTATGACTGGTTAAGGTGACCTGCTTTCTTTGTGCGGCAACCGCAAGTTAAGGTACTCTGGATTTGTTATAGCACCACCATTTCACAATATACATTGTCCGGGAAAGCTAGTCTTGGGATTGCTGTTTTATCCTACTGAAGCGAACATTATGAAAGTTGAGGCTTTACTCTAACGGGTCTGTTAAAGTCTCCTTGCTACGGCCTTTATTAATATCCCTAGCTCGGAGGGTTACTCGAATCTTTCGTTTTTGTACTCTATTCGTTCCTTGAAGGTCCAATTAATTAATAGTAAAGTAATGTTCGGACGGTTAGTGTCTGTTCTGCATGACTCTGGAACGTTATAGCTAAGGAGCGGATTTCAGGGTCCCTTGACTTGCCAAACGGTTTCCAGTATGCCTATACAGTCAATCTTTACACACATGATAGTGGCAGCCAGGTTATCGACGATTCTACAATAGGCGGCCGCTACCCGACTTAGCGAATCACTTCCAGGCTGGCATTAAATCGAGATCGCGCCAGTGTCTCTTGTGTGCCTCATTTATGCTGGTGGCATACCGTACCGTATTGTGCGGAACACTCACAAAAGCCGTGGCCTTCCGCTATGTTAGACCCTCCCCTAGAAGTACAATGGTGGGTCCCTCCGGAACTGGTAATCCCCGAAAGACTTTCAAGGAGCCTTGTTCAGCAGGTGCGCTGCAAGTATTCTTTCACAAGTTTGACGCAAGTCGTACTTCCCAGCCCTCTTAGCTACTTGTACTAACAAACTAGGGCGCTATACGGAAGTTCGTGCCTGCTTATCCCGGCTACAATAACTATCGAACAGCGATCCATCTGAAGAATGGCGCTTGTATATCCCTAGGCGTGGGTCTGTACTTTCCCCTATTAGAGAAGGGGGAGGTTTGGAACCCGAAAAGGAAGACATGATCCACATAATAAGACATCATAGCGCCTAGAGATACAGGTACGGTTCATCGCGTTACTTGTCCAAGCGTGTTGCCGTCTCGTCGGATATGCCATACTCTTATTTTGATGAGGTTAGGAACCATTTGCTGTTACCAGCATTGCTCATTATTAGGAAACGCATTCCCGTTTATCGATTTTCATTAAGGTTACGTTGTCGCTTTCGCTTTAATAATGAATGATATGGAGTCCCTCAATATATATGGCACGCTTGACTAATAGTTTCCAAAGGGGTTTTCACCATCTATTTCTGCCTGAACTCTTCCCGAGTTTCCCTCCTAGCGAACGGGGAAAGCTTATCCCTCACTCGCATTCGCCTAATCGAGCAGAACGCCACTCGGCGATCATCCTACAACTGGTCCCGCCTATAGTTATAGTGTCGAAGACACAATCGATTTTGTTGTTCTTACGACGGTTGTCAAAGACCGGATCTTTACACTTCGCGACCCTCTCCGAGTATGTGCTTAGTGCAAGGCCTCATAGAACATAGAACAATGAAGTAATGTATCCATACGAGCTCCGGCCCTCAGCTGCTCGAATACAAAATCAACTTGTTCATTTATGTTACCTGTTGTGGACCTTCAACGTTTCACCTTTCATAGATCTGGGAAAGGCTGTTTTGGTTTGGGAAGTGACGTTGAGACTGGGCACGTGCGATAAGTAATAAAGAAAGCAAAGGGAAATCGGAGGAGTTAGAGCAGGGAACAATGGGCATCCCCGCCTGGAAAACAAACAGTAGAGTCAGGCGAAGGACCTGACGCAACTCTACTACCGCCTTTCCTACCAAAAAGCTAACCCAACCGAAGGAAATTACATAAGGTCTGGAAAGGGCTATAAAGAATCTCATTCCTTCCTCCCTTTCTTCCCCTGTTTCCGAGATCGATATAGCCCTCTCGAAACCTAGCTGTTAGAGTCGCATTTCCGGGCTAATATTCCACTTAATCCCCGAATGGGTACTTTAACCCTTCTCCTGCAAGGTATAGAACAACTAAGGTGTGGGCCCTGCTCGCTTTGGTTCTGCTTCTGTGGTGACCAAGAAGCAAGAGCTTGAGCTCAACCAGCCATTGATAATCACTTTTGTGGTTCCCAATCGGGATGGAGATTCCGGTCCGGTGTAGGGGACACCTTCTTCATGATCTAGGGGTCCAATGTAGCCCGCGCTAAGCAGGGAGAGCTCCTCTTTGGTTCCATCTGTCCACATTCTTCCCTTCCATCCAGGGGAATTCGGGCTTGATTGTTCTGTGTAGTCGATTCGCTCAGTACCCTCCATAAACAGAGTCCATGAGCTCGGGAAGAGAAGTAGAGCCCTCGGTCAACCAAGAGAGGTCCAGCCCTTCCTGATCATTCATCATTCAATTCGTTGCGTTCTTCTTTCGAGCGGATCCGTCAGCTTCCAGCCACCCAACCAATCCTGTTGATCCTGACCTACAGAAAGGGGTGAATGAGGTAATCTCAGCCGCTTTACCGAGTTTACGAGGTGAAGGAGAGGCTCCAGCACAGGTAGGTAAGGGCGAAGTCATCATAAGTGGTTGACTGGGCCATTTTTTGAAGGCAAATTCATCGTTTTTCGCTCGTCTTTCATGCGTGCCTGTATGAATTGTATAAGTCATTAGTTCGTCTTAGAGAATGGAATTAGGAATTCGATTTGCGTCTTATTGTAGGTCGGTCATCTGTTCAATCTGGAATTCCATCTCTTGTTTGGTTTCTGGTACCGGTTTGATTTGAGTTCCTTTGTTCAAATCAATATCTATGTCAGGCTTCCCTTCCCGGTTGTCCTGTCCTGTTCAATCCGTTGTTCTTCTGTCCAATCAAATATCCCGGTCGAGCTGGCTTGGCTGGTACATCAATCGGCATATTGCTTGTTTGGTACACATATCTTTCAATGTCAATCAAGTTCTCGAATTCATTCCCCTTGCCTTTTGAGCTGAGCTGAGGAAAACGTGAAGAATTTCCATTTTATGAGCTTGTAAAGCTTTAAGAGAGAATAGGGAGTAAGTAAGGGGAAAAAGAGGCTATAAGTAGGCCGTTTGCTATTGCTAGTTGGGCTGCTCGCCTTTATACGGCTTGGCTTCGCTATCGCTCATGACTTGTATTGTGGTCGGCCTAAAAAGTCGTATTCCTACCATAAAATAATGCCGATTATCTAGTGCGTTAAGCTTCGCCAGAAGCAAGCAAGACGAGGTCGCCCCTATCTCTAAAGTTCGTAGACAAGGCTCGTTCCGTACTTGACTTACGAGCTCGTGTAGTACTCGCCCCTATCTCTAAAGGGGCTTATGCACTCCACTCGCTGTCGTATAAACGAGCGTTAGAGCGAGCGAGCGAAGCCTTCAATTTAGGGGCTTCCCCCCTTATCCCTCACCCTACCCTTTCATTTCCGCTTAAGCTTCCCCGGTTTGGGGGATTAATTGATTGGATACCCGAGAACCATAATCTTTCCTAGGAACTGCTTCTACGACGATAGATAGGGGTCAGGTTTGTTTGGCATCTATGCCCCCTGCCCTCCAAACAGTATGGGAGCCTTTCAGCTCGTACTGCTCACACTCCTAGATCTTCACGGCACCTCCTCCACCATAGTGTGAGCTGGGAGCTGCTCCGAAAAGCGAGGCCTACTTCCAAATTCGCTTTCAACAACACCACGAAAAAAGTAAACTATGGTAGCCCACTGATCTGATCATAGGTGAAATCCAATCCCTTGGCCTCTCGGAAGCGAGAAAAAAGCGAGCAGCAAGCTGAAAAAGCCCTTTACCCTTTCTCTAATAATAAGGTCAGCTTCATAGCTCCAACCTATACAAGGGGCAAGCCAAAACCTGTTGAAGGAAGGGCTTCATAGCCTTACCTTATTATTAGAGAAAGGGGAGCTTATTATATAAAAAGACTAACAAGGTTTGGAACCCTACTCCCCAACAACAACAAGGGTGCTTGCTGGCATCAAAGCCCTTCATTATTATTAGTAAGATGGGGCGGAGGGCGCACAACCCCTTCTCTGCTCCTTTCCTGAGCGTTTCACACTAAGCTCTTCGATCCTGCCTTGCGCCTTTCTAGGCTTCGCTATCGCTCATGACTGGTATATGGATCTCTTTATTTATGTAGTGGTCGGCCTGATAGAAGCTTGGCCAGAAGCGACTAGTCGCTTCCCGAATGCCTCTTGACTTTAGTATGGTCTAGTCTTTCCAATGCCTCCTTTCTTGCCGCCAACGGAGAGTAAGCAAGCGACCTTGCTTGCATTCTAAGCGGAGCAATTTTTCGAGTCTACGAAGCTTCGTAGTTCTCCCTCCCCCCTTTGCCTCGCCATGCCATTAGATCCATAATGACTGGCGAGTCGGAACATTACGAATATAACCACGCGGAGCGCCGGACCGGCCTATCGAAGAAAGAGATCATTAAACCTATTTAGCCGAGCTAAGGTGTGGAACCCTCGTTTTTGAGTCTTTTTTTTTTATAATAAGCTAAAGGGGCTGGGAATCGCAAGAATTGAGAAGTCCTCCATTGAATGGGGTGGGAAAGAAAGGTTCGGAAATGGCCGGATTAGCAGGAGGAAGGGCGGCCCCACCTTGAAACAAAGGTGTACGTACATCAATAAAGAGGCTGGTTATGGCTTTTCCTTTGACCAACGGCTCCTCCCCCTCGTAAACTCGGTCAAGCTGCGAAGCTCCTCTCCCTATCGGTCGAGCTGCTTTGCTCCTTCCCATCTATCTTGACCGGGAAGAGGGGGGAGGCCCTTGCGGAAGCCCTGCCCACCCTTCTCTATTTTGAGGGATCCGGATCCCTCATATTTAGGATTCCTGGCTTCCCGGACTCGTAACAGACGGCTAGGAACAAGAAGAGGGTCAGTAGTCTCCGCCGTTGCAGGTCCTTCTCCTTCCGCTGAGACGGCCCTTTTTTTTTTTACCGCGGCACGAAATCATGAAGAAGCTGGAATAACTCAGAAAGAGAGTGGCGCCTAGCCGTTGAGAGCGTCTGTTGTCTTTGTAGAGCAACAGTACGATCTTGGACTGGCCCCCTTCGCATGACCTAGAAAGAAAAATAAGTCCGTGCTACTATAAGGCCTCTAAACTCCTTCCTCAGGACACTGTTGCGTTGCCCATGGGGAGGGGGTAGCCCCGACTTCCATAGGTCCTTGGTTCGACCTCCTAATGAGAATTGAGGTCCTTGCGCGGGCGTCTCATCCCCAAGACTTGCTTGCTCCGTATGGAGTGCCCCGTGGTTCCTCGAGTGCCAGCCGCGGAGAGGAATGCCATCAACTAGGGCGCTATTGGCCACTAACCACTCGCTCGCCGGCCGCTCGGGCTCCGCGTTTCAAGTTCGTTATCCTAACCGTCTCCTCTGCTCCACCGGGAGCCTGGCCCCTTCTTCGATCTTATCTACAGCTTTGCTCCTCGGCTCCCTACAGCTCCAGCCGCTCGCTGTAATAGCTTGCTTCTCGGGTGGCTCGCACCCCGGGTGGTGCGGCTGAGCCAGAGTGGGCTCAGCAGTCGGCCTATGTTTCCGGGCGCACGCGTAAAGGCATGATTAGTTCCACAAATCTCACTGCACTGACCATAGTAAACTCCTTCTCGTTGTACCAAAATGGAGATCTGATTTAAACGACCAGGTACAGCATCACATTTGACACCTGAGGAAGGTACAGCCCAACTATGAGGTACATCAGCAGGTGTTACAATAATACGTAGATGAGTTTTGGCTGGTAGAACCACTCTATTGTCCACTTCTAATAAACGTGATTGACCCAATTCTAGATCATCTTCTGGAATCGTATAACTGTCAAAAGTGAGTGACTGTTCATCGGAACTGTTATAGTCAGAATACTCATAAGTCCGATACCATTGATGTCCAATAGCTTTGATAGTCATGGCTGGATCTACTACTACCTCGTCCATTGAGTATAAGAGAGCAAAGGATGGTATAGCAATGAACATCGGAATGATACTAGGAAAAATGGTCCAAAGAATCTCGATAGTAGTTCCATGAACAATCCTTTGCGGTATTTTATTTTTTTGATAGTGGAAATGCCATAAAGCGCGAACCAAGATCCGTGATACGAAAACAAAAATCAGAATGAGGAAGAAAAAGATATCGTGATGTAAGTCTATTATTCCTTGCATCATAGGTGTTGCTGCGTCTTGAGATCCTAATTGCCATGGTTCCGCTGCATCACAAGGAGCAATTGTGAGGAATAGCCATTTTAGAACAATCATTTTGTTTGGTTTATTCTTTGACTGCTCTGCTCCCCCCCAAAAAAAAGAGAGACTTGTTCTTGCTCTCCCAATTCAGGAAGACGGAAATCGCCGGTTGGGTTGGTCCAACCAAGAAAGGCATGGGAGTCTTTGGGCATTGCTTCGGATAAAAGAAGACTGAAATGGCCTATTGATTGAAGCTCTACGCTGTGGAATCGTCCGGGTCCCAGGGAGCGTTCGGGTTTAATCCTTTGAGTTCAAGGAGGGAGGAAGGCTTTATAAAAGCGGCTTTTGCCATTCTCAATCGCCTTCATCGCCCTGGAGAGGAATCTTAGGTCGCCTCTCTTCTTCTCCAAGAGAACATTGATTGCCAGCCCCACATCTGACTCTTCATCCACTGGAATGGAACGACGATTCACGAGCTCGGCGGCCTTTTGCTTTAGCTCTTCGGCCCGAGCCTCAAAAAGGTTCATTTGCCGTTCCACCCCCCGATACTCCTTGGAAGACATTAGCCGGCGAAAGGCCTCCCTTTCCTGTTCACTCAACCTTTCTCTGAGGTTGAGCCCAACCGGGCGGACCTGATGATCCGCAGGAGGCTCCACGGGAAGCTGCTGCGCGACCTCTGGCGCGACTATCTTAGTCGCGGGATCGGCCCCGCCTAAGGCGGGTGCACGGGAGGGCGAAGGCGAAACAAAAATCGAATGGACTTCTTCGCCTTCCTTCATGTCGTAGCCTTAGCTTATCGACGGGTCTTGCATTAGATACATACAGCATTTTCTTTGACTCATGCCTTGGAGAAGAACGTTCTTTGTTTGAGTTTGAAGTCGTTACCTTGCGGGAGCCACCTGGGCGAGACCCTTCTCTCCTTTTTTGATTATTTCCATATGGTATGTTGAATCACTTGTGAAGTCGACTGAACGTCGACCGTGTCTGCTTCAACTTCACCCGTCACTCGTGTCGTGTAGTGTAGCAAGACTAACAAGTGGTCAACTGAATTTATGAACGAGCAACTATTTATTAGTTGCAATACCAGTCTCTTTTTTGATTCTTCCTCCACTCACCTCCACGGGCGAATGGAGTCTAATACACTCTTTCTTGGCTAGTGTAGTAGACTCCATGAGAGGTCATTCGGAAGGGCTCCGTATAGTTCGATTTTGGGGCGTAACATTGTGGTTGTTCCCTCGACTGACCGAGAAAAACAAGTGAAAGAGGCATCTTCCATTCCTCTCTATTTTGGTTTTTCTGCACCATATTTAGATCTGCCTCTTCTTCGATCCGGAATTCCCAGCAAATCCTTGACTCCTCGAATACAATGGGATTTCACACCTGGCGAATCTTTCACTCTACCTCCTCTTATTAACACCATAGAATGTTCCTGCAAATTATGACCTTCGCCCGGAATGTGAGCAAATATATCATGTCGATTGCTCAACCGTACTTTGGCTATCTTACGTGGAGCTGAATTAGGTTTTTTCGGTGTTCTCGTTGAAACACGCGGGCGTACTCCTTGCTTCTGGGGACATTGATCCGAAGCTCGAGTACGGTCAGTGCGTCGTTTTTCTTCTCTACCATGACGAATCAATTGATTTAATGTAGGCATCGCTCTTTCCTTTGTCCTTCCCCCCTCTTTTTGCCCTCTCACTAGTAATTACTCCCGATCCGAAGCACCCCTTTTCCATTCATAGAGAAATCCAATCGTCAAAATCAATAAAAAGGCCATCATGGACCAAGATCCAAACAGATCAATCTTGTTGAGAGGTACTGCCCAAGGAAAGGAAAAGGTTACTTCCGGATCAAGGATAATAAATAAAATGGAAACAAGATAAAATCGTATATCGAAACGACTTCTGGCATCACCGGAAGGATCGAAACCACATTCATAGGCCGACAATTTTTCTGGATAGGTTGAACTATTGGAAGCAAATGGAAAAGGAACACCGAGTGGGATCAAAGAAACTAGCGGACTGATCACTAAATAGATACAAATAGGTGCAAATTCTGACATCACCACAGCCCACTTGGTTCTTTCGCTCCTTGATCGCGGAGCGGCATACCGAAAAAGCGGCAAAAGCCCAGTGAAAGATAATGAAAGAAATTCCAATGATAAATTTTGGAACCCGGATGAAGATCAGAAAAAAGCAGCACTCAAACGAGGCGGGGGATCCATGTGAAGCAGACCGACAATCAGATAAGGAGAGATTCAATCAACCTCAGAGAGGAAAACTAGGGATTCCCGCATAATCAGGTAGCCGGAAGAGCGGCAATGAAATCTCGAAACACACAACCACAACAATCAAATAGAAAGACTACGGCGAAAGCACAACCGCATCTCCGCCATGTTGCACAGCCGGAACACAGACCCAAACTCACAAATCCCCTTCTTCTCAGATTAGATATAAGTTAGTTCAATGATAGGTCTTTAACAAAGAAAAAGAAAGAAAGAAATACCTGCCCCGCATCTGACATAGATGAATTTTGCACGATTTTCCCGTTTTTGAACATCACTGAGATAGGCTTTTCCCCGAACCATTGACTGACCCTTGTTCGGGAGGGAGAAGTTTATTCATTCAATGGAGCTTTATTTGTTTGATCTAGTAAGGGGGGTGTTAGAAATAAGCCACCGCCCGACGAAACAGCGGTTTACAACAGAGCGACCCGGGACATCGAGCGAAGAGCTCCAATGCGCGTATTCGGAGCTACGCGGATGCCGTAGTCGCAGAAGCCGGATCAACATCATGACAACGGCATTCTGGAAACTGTTGGGCCAGCCACAATTGGTGTAATGTCTGGGTGCGTATGGCGGTACAAGAAAGCCCCTACTCCTAACAAGTCGGCTGACAAAGAAAGAAAAAAAGGGTTTCGTCGTCTTTTTCCCGCTTTCACCTTCGATTGCGAAGGGATTTGAGACCGGTTTTCACAATTCGCTTCTCTCTCTCCGGCGAGGTTTGAACTTCGCGTGGTGGGAAGGCCTTTGCAATTCGCATCTTCCTGTCCAGCAAAGAAAGTGAAGGGGAGCGGACAGCAAGTTGGAGGACGCTGCAGAACCGCGTGATTGATCCATCTGCGCCATTCCCTAATTGAAGCAAGTTGGAAAGCCTTCAGAGCCTCAGCCCCTACCTTTCTATTTCCAAAAATGAAAGCTGACTAGCAATCGCTCGTTTTTCTTATTAGCATGGGATTGGATGTTAATAATGAAAGACAGAACATCTATTACTTGAGGAGCGCGCATACAGAGCAGAGCGAAAGTGATTTATTGTCTCAATAGAACCGAAGCGCAGGAAAGGAAGCACCAGGAAGAAAAGCCCATCCATAACTCAGAACAGCAGTCAAGCTGGAAAGAACCATCGAGTTAAAGAAAAAGAAAAGAAGACTGCAGTGCCTTAATAACCTAAGCAGATGTCTACTATCCCTTTCCTAAAAGAAGGTTTGATTGAAGTGCTAGTGCAGGTATGGGGCACTTCGTCACAAGTAATCTCCTTTATTCCATCCAATCCAGCGGAAAGCGTTTTGTGATACTTAAGTAATAAAGTTCATAAACACAGCCCGAAGCAAGGGAGGGAGTTCCAAATTTGAGTAGTGATAGAAAGGAAGCACGGATAGCGAGTTTTTATTTAAAAGTGTATATAAACAATACCGGCTTCAAAGGCAGTCCGTCCTCTGCTAGTTATTGATAGTTGTCTTGTCAGGTAAGTAAGGGTCCGAAGGAGGTAAGGCTAACCTCAGATTCTAGGTCAATAAGTGAGAAAGTTCTCTTTGCCGTTAGGACCGGTCTGACGATGAATAAGGCATACGGCGTGACAATCTGTTGACATACAATTGACGAGGCTATCACATACATTTACCTTGGTATACCTCTACAAAGATAAGAGATTCGAGAAAGAATTTCACCGATAGCAACTCTTCGACCCGGAACTTCCCAATCAAACACGGACAACGGCTACCATTATCCGATCACATTTTTCCTTCTTCTTCTGAAACCTTGGGGAAGTCGCCTCGCCTATGAGTAGTAAAATGACGTTACGGCTTCCTGCTTCAGCGCGCTCTGGCACCGACTGATTTAGCACCTTCTAAGATCTCATCTCGTTGAAGGGTTTCAGAGCTTAGTCTGTACTCTGACTAAGGGTTGTCACGATCTTAAGAAATTTGCTTGACTCTTCAGAATCGTAGAAAGGGGAGAAAGATCCAAGTGCAAGCATTGAGTTAAATTAAGGTATAGCAATGTAGTTCTTGTCTCCCTCTCCTACCTAGAGCACTCAAATAGGTAGCATGGATTAGTCATTAAAAAGATAGTTGAGAGAATAGAAGATTCAAAGCCAAAGACTGAAGCGAGTAACAGAGTGACTAAGGTTGAAGATGTAGCATTAGCCGCTGTTTAAGCTTGAACTCTCTTTCTCGATTGCTACTACTAGTTGAGGGGTCTTCCCTGCCTTCTTCAAGTACTTCCTCGCGGTTGTCGCATTTGCTTTCTCTCTGAACAAAGGACTGTGACTTCTTTCTTCTCTATCTATCTAAAAGTAGAGTCACTGGTCAGTAGAGCAGTTTTATGGCTTTCATAGCGTTTAGTAGTTCTAGGGATAGGTAGCTACAAGAATCTACTGAGCTAACCATCTAATCTAAGCAGTAGCATCTCAACTCAAGGTCTTTTATGCCCGCAAGAGGAAAGAGTCTCTATCTACACAGTTAGCTGCCCCTACTTTGGGATATTGCAATAACTAGGTTGGCTCCTAGGCTAAAGCAACGGGACAACAGGCGATGTTATCAGCGATGCCTCGCCGCATGGACTTTCCTCTGGGCTCTGGAATGGAAGAATTGGGCCAACAAAGAAAGAATTTCACTGACCAATAGTTTCGCTATAGCGACTCCTATTAGCTGTACTGATGAGCCAGTTGACTCTCTTTCTTCTGTCTACATGGTTGATTGGCCGGCTTCCTCATCACAATGAAAGATGGGTTGCAATAATCCGTTCTCTCGTTGGTCCTATGGTCTTCTGCTGAAGAGCGTATGTACTAAGATCTTCAAACCTTCGTCTATTCATATGATATTCCCCGTCGGGTTTGATTACAGTGGAAAGCGCATCCAGTTTCAGTCGAAGTTTCCTTTGCATTACTTTTTTTTTATTACTTGTTAAGCTCTTTATTATTTAGGGAAACTGCTAATAGATATCTTCCCGTCGAGATCTCTTTTCTTACAGCCATTGTCTAAGTAGTTGCTAGGGTAAGACCTTGGTCCTAGGTCGTCTGCATCATTGGTTCAAAACCTTGATTCGGTCAACCACGTAAGACAGCCCAAATGCTCTGCTCTGGCTGAAACTGACAGAGGGGTGGAGTGGAGGATTGGACCTCTTCGGGCAATGGATCGAGTGAACGAAAGAGACTGGCTTTCTTATTATCTTATTCACTTCCTGAAAACAGGGCTAGCGCGCCTAACAGGAGATTCAAATTAAAGAACCCGGCATTCGATGCAGCAGATTCAATGGCTTCTTATTGGATCTTACTGCTCCTGCTAATGCTACTGCTTTCTTTTCACGTGCACAATCTAAGAGACCAATCCCCAAGGGAGGACAGGGTCGAAGCGCTAGACACTATTCCGATATGGCCAATATGTCAGATCGAAGACTGCTAAATGGTTTTGAATCTCACTCGGATGCTTCCTGCTGCACGAGATTCGACAGTTGGGATGATTGCGCTATCACTAATATAACTCGGAATGGATAGTGGAAATTCTCTCTCGGGCTAGTTGTGATTGGTTGGATTCGTGTGTGGTAGTATGATCGATATGCCTCAAATCCTCCTCTCTTACTGGGGTAAACAAACGCTTTCTAACAGCCTATTGGACCTAGCAAGGAAAGCTGGAGTAGAACGCAAACTGGATAAGCGAATCAAGTGATTTTTTCACGAATTCTAGGCGGTTGTAGAGGGATTAAGCATTCCTTTGAAGGCAATGAGAAGATCTAGGGTAGAAAGTAGCTCTCCAGTAGCTCAAAGAAAGTCTCGTCCCGACCTGGGGTTGGCTTGAGAAGGAGAGTCTCGCCGGTTGTTAACAAAGCGGCATGCAAGGAAGCAAAGATGAACCGGCTTGGGGGGAATAAAGAATCTGAATTGGAGGGTGGGTCCTTAACACCAAACTACCGCTCCGTGGGCTTCTAATCCTGCTACGAAATATCGATTTGAAGGCTAAAATCCAAGGTAAGGTTTTGAGCCAATCAAGTAAGCGAGTACCTTGTCTGTATCCGTCCCTGCTGTCGCGGGTGATGAAGTAGTGGGAGTAAGAAAGGGTTAGTAAATTGAATTTCCTTCAAACCTATCAGTGTGAAATCAAGCTTCAGAGTCAACAGAGTCAAACGGTGAAACGAAATCGCGCGTCGACAAAGATAGAATAGGTCCAGGGGACAAATCAATAGGAAATGTTTTATGTCATTGGAAGTGATCGGAAAGTTATTGTAAACCACCAAGAATTGACAAGCATTAGTCAACAACCAAGAAGACAAAGTTCATTGTTCATTACCCCTACGGAAGCTGACCCAATACCAAGACGTTAGAGAGAGAAGGAAAACAGTAAACCCCGGATGTATTCTCCCGAGCGACGAACCGGATTACCAAAGTCACGCTCTTGCCCTAAGAAGTCGGCCTGGTTGCATACAGACCTTGTAAATCATTCAAACTAGCAGTGTAGCAATGTTGAGGAAGATCAGATGGTAGAAAGAAGATCATCTGCTGAGGAGTGTCCAGCTTTTGCCAGAGAGTCAGCTAAGCCATTACTTGTCGTAAATGTGATGCACTTGTTTGCCTTGAAGAAGGTTCTTGATTTGTCTTACTTGATAGTGAATCTGCCAAGAAGTGCTAGAGAGACCTGAGACTGCATTGCATTTGTGAAAGCGAAAGAGTCCCTCTCTATGTAATTAAGTGTAATGCCAAACTGATTAGCTAAGAGAATCCCTTGGAGTAAGGCTTTAGCCTCCGCCTCCATTTTCTTTTTCCCTGACTACGCTTATTGAGAAATGGGTTAAAGAGGGGGCTACCGTGGCCACCTACTTCTTTAGAATGCTAAACAATGACACCCGCTGAGTCTCTAATGCAGCTACCTCCGGCACTTGCAAGTTTTCGCGGGAAAATACGGACCTTTTTATGCACATCCCTTTAGTAGTTCCCTCCAAACCCCCGGTCTTCTGCCTACCCTTGCCTCCGGTGGTCTTTTCAGAATCAAAAAGAGTACTGAATGAAAGCCCCCCATACTACCTATTTATCTCTCATCTTACTACGCAGCTGTTTGAGATATAAAAACGGATCCCTACGCCCATGTTCCGAAGCCGAGGCATAGACACAAGACAAGCGGATCTCCGTTAGCAAGGAAAGCGCATACACCCTTTTGCCAAGCTAGAAAAATTCCCATCGCAAGCCATAAAACCAGTAAAAGAGTCTGAGGCAAGAAAGGGTATATAGGTTGAGTTGAGTGAGCTCCTTTTATGTAGCTCTACCACATGAATAAGCAGATTTAGGAACCGTATAATGAATCGGCGGATTTCCTTAGAAAAGTCGAGTGGAGAAGAACGAGACTATAGGCAGAGATGGAGTGTAGGTTTTGATTGATACTTCACTGTGTGCTTGCCCTACCACAGAACGGAGACTGGCTCATCGGAGGAAGGATTCATGCATCGAAGCCTGATTGGATGGAATCCTAAATTCTCTACCCGATCTCTATGAGAGCTTTGAAGTCGGGTAGGTATTGGGCATACATAACATATGCTTTTGATACTCTGGCAAGAGGTTTTTCACTATCATTTCCAGTTGCCCCCAGGGGTCTGGTTGTCATTTGGGATGCCCTTTTCCTCCATCTATCTGGTAATGTACTCAGAGAAACGTTAGGTTGCTGCTAGGTGCTTTCTAAGTCACACTTGGTTACATCGACCTCGATGTTGTAACTATCTTTATTGTTGAACTCATTGCATATGTCCTCCCAAGTTTTCTTCCCCTGAGTCTTAGTACAGACTCCGTTTTTCAACCCTTAGTCGAGAATCAAAGATTTCCTTATAAGACTAGAGCCCTACAAAAGAAAGACTTGACAGGCCCTTTTGCACCCCTTTGAACTCTTTATAAGGTGTTGCTTGACCTACTTACATTAGTCCGAGTCGAGGAAAAGAAAATCGAATCACCACATCCTCATACAAGAACTTCGCCACCTCTCTGGCCATGCCTCACCGCCCTTGCTTCGACCCATTAGTCTCAGCTGTATTCGGTAGCGGGGAGTGAATGAACGAAAGAGCGCACCTTATGAGCTGCAAGCAACTAACTAGTAGCAAGTTTTCAAAAAGAACAACGTTCACCGAATACGATTAGACTTTCAGTACCTACTCCTAGTCCGAAAAGACTAGCAAACATGCTACCGTTAACCATGCTACCAGGCCTAGCTACCACAGAGAAAGTCAAGCCGGCTCTTCCTGCTCTCGTAGGAGAGGAAAGCGAGTTCCTTTTTTTTTCAAAGGAGGTCCTTTTCTTTCTCCGGACCGATGACTCGCTTGTTCAGTACTGCTAACTATTATAGGAGGAGTCCCCTCGAGACTACCAGTAGTTTCGGTTGTAGAATCTCGTGCAAGTTAGGTTGTGGTTGTATTGGCTGCAAGCGGAACGTAGGCGCTTTAGGTGTGTGTTGACCATGCACTCTCGCGGAATGGAATGTCGTATGTATGATAGAGGTGGTGTGGTGATTGACCTCAATGCTAATGGTTATCCCCAAGGTTCAACGAATGAATAAAGCTATGATCGTACCCGGATAGGGATGATGGTCTTCCTCTTCTGTCTCCAAGCCGGCCATAATAGAATAGATAGGCGAAGCTGCCAATAAATAGCTGTCTGTTCTCGCCTATCGATAGATAGTAGGTTGCTTCCAAGCTCAAACCATTGGAAACGGAATTGCTACTTTCTTCTTGTTATTGAGAGAGTGGTATTCTCCGCCCCTGTCAAATCTAGTCTAGGGGGAGAACTGGAAGAGAGAAGGAAAAAGAGCAAAGGATTTACAAGTCTAATGGGAGAAGAATGGCTGACCTTTTGAAAGAATACAAGGATGCCTTCCAGACTCCAAAATCTAACCCAAGCGGTCTAACCCCCGGGGCGGGCCCCAACCGAAAGGCGCTAGACGGACTAACGGCAAGCGAGATAAAGAAAGCAGCTGGCCCTATGTGTAAAACCTTGCCGCGGGAGAGTCTTTCTCCAATGAGAATCCAGAAAGTTTTTGGGCAAGACAAGAAAGGAACTCGCCCTTTGTTTGAAAGGGATAAGAGCGGATTGCTGGCGATGACTTGGTGAAGGGAATCTATGAGAGAAGGTTATCGAACCGGGTTCCGACCGAATAGAGCGCGGAGCCAACGAGTTCAGTCGAACAGCGTAACGAGTCTAAGGGCGGAATCAAGCTTGAAAGGAATGGGCGTAGGCTTAATAGTGAACGCGGACCGCTTCTCGATATGAAATCAATGACTTAAAAGACAGATGCCGAGAGAAACTGTTAGACTTCTATATTGCGTTGCGAAGAGAGATCGAAGACGAAGATTTTCTGACGCAGTGTGGGCACTGGATGGAAAAGACAGAGAAGAGAACAACCCACCGGAAGGGCATACCTCAGGAGCACCCCCGGCAAACATCGAGATGCACGAAGCCGACCTATATCTCGAAATCAAAATGCAGGAAAGGAAAATGAAATATGAAAGAAAAAAGATGCTTTGGGAGTGTGAGATACGCGGACGGGGAGTACGCAGCCGAACAACCGCAGGGGCTTCCAGCAGTGATAGCTGCCCCCACCAGATGGGCCGCCCAAAACCTGGAGCTAACATTTCAATCGGAAATCCACGTCGGATCGCGGCGAGACGAAAAAGGCAGACTGAAGCGGAGGATCACAAAATGCAAGACAACAAGGGGCAAACCAAGCGCTTGCGCAAAAGAAGAAGCGAATCAATCAGAATGGAGACATGGAGAAGAGGCGAAAGAGAGATTTTCGAGCCTGCAAGCTGCAAGCAACAACGGCGGAAAAGCCGTTGCGCGCTAGCTTGTAGTTTAGGGGTCTCGTAGGGGTGCCCTTTTCGAAAACGGATATCGTTTCCCACGGAGCGGTAAGCTTTTTGGAACCCTAGTTTTGGAGTTTTCCCCAACCTATACCTTACTAATAAATAAAAAGGAGCTTACCTTTTTCAGCTGCATTGCACTGCCGCATAAACAATGGATCCGCTCGCAGGGCTGGATGAGCCACCTTCTATCTGGCCTCTGTACTAACTAGTAGTGGAGTGGCTTGCTACTTTCAATCATCAAAGGAAAATGGAGCAAGGCAAGGGAGAAAGAAGTTGTCCCCTCTTCTATGGTAACCCGCCGCCGGTCATCTAGAGTGCTCCGCCCGCCACCGCATATGTAGAAAAAGAGGGAGCGGGGAAGGAAGAACAACCGTTTGACTTTGGCACATGAGGTGGCGGGTTTGGCTAGGTAACATAATGGAAATGTATCGGACTGCAAATCCTGGAATGACGGTTCGACCCCGTCCTTGGCCTCGGGGAGTGGCGAGCAGCACGGAACTCTCATTAATCAAAGGGGGCTTTCCAACAAAGGAAATCCAAAGACAACATTCTGGAACTTCCAAAAACCAAAGAAATGCAACATGCATGAGAAGGAGCTTTTTACGTAACGCTTCAATAGAATGAATTCGGTAAGGGTCGAATACGCCCCATGGTCGATCGAAGGTCCTGTGCCACTTTCACTCCAATCTATCTTACCTTCAATCCATCTTTGTTTGTCTAGCCAGCTCATAACCAAATGTTAGACCAGGCTGACACAAACAACCTTTTTCGTTTTGGTTGAGGAAAAGGAAACCCCAGCGACCAAGCACTTCCGCCCCCAAAAGCGGAGACCGAACAACCGCCAAGTTGTCGAGGACACGTCTGAGGAGGAGGCGGGCGCCCTCTAAGTTTACCACCCTACCCACTAATGGACTATGAGGGGGCAGGCGAACGGGAACCTACCGAGAACCCGAACCGCTTGACTGACTGGCCCCTGAATACTCAATTTCATTAGGGTCGAGGATGGATGAAACCAATCATCAGTGCAAATCGCGCAAGCGAAGCCGGGAAACGGACCGCTGCGCAACGACTAGGACTCGTGTCCGAGGAGTTTTGAGCGTGAGCTACCACTCATGCAGCGGCAAAGACCCGCAACTCTCGAAGAGGAAGAGGCCACCAACCGCCCGAATCACTGTAGCAAACCCTCCCTTTACTCAATGGATAGCGCTTATCCTCTTTCAAGAGAAAAAAGAAGAAATGAGGGAGAAACTAGTGATGATTGCCATGAATGCTGCCTTCGAGGACATGTACAAGAAGGTCTTTGCCGATTCCTATCAACATGGTGCACCTCTCCGTAGAGGGGCCCGTGGAGACTTTGACCGAATGAATAGGGAGAAATTTCTCGACATTTTGATTGAGGAAGAGAATCCAGGATGAACGCTTTTTTCGTTCGCTATGTGCTGACTGGATGCGTACTCGCGTGATCGATGGACGGGGGAATTGCGTGAATGACGAGACCGGCTTAACCTAAAGTCGACGGCTCTCCCCTCTCTTGATGGCGAATCTTGATTGACTGACACTAGGAACCGATTCGGAGAAAGAAGAAGCATGGCATGAGGACGGACAAATTTCCGATAGCGAATTACTTGACTCGATGGATGGAGGGAGGGCCCCCCAACTCAAGCACGAAATCAATGTTGAGTCAACAATCATCGAGAGGGGCACCACCAAGCGAGATCGAGACCAGCACCTTGGCCTTGGATAGGGTTCCAAACCTGCCTGCGCTTCTTCAAATATCCCAAAAGGTCGGACTAACAAGCGAGAAACGTCGACTTTGATAAAGAAGGGGGGCGGGCGCGCTAGCTTACTAATAATAGTGGGCTTTTTCAGCTTGACCGGAATCGATTCTATGATTGAATAGCAGAAGTGCTACTTAGTAGTCGAAACTCGGAGAGACAGAGAGGGGACTCTTTCATACCTGCGAACTCCTAGGATGAGAAGTAGGTCCCTTGTTTTTGGCAGGAATAGTTCCAGCCTTTGTTGCCCCTCGGTAGAGTGAGTCTACTTAGCGAACTGGCAGGACGCGGAGATCGATTGATCAATATGAATCTCGAGAGTGGATGGTTGACCGCCGCCCCCTTGTCCTGGAGGCTCTCCGGCCGGGGAGGGGCTTGCTATCGTAACCTTTTCTCCCGGTGTATGTGAAAAAGAGTGACTCACCCTTTTTGGTCCAAAGAACGAGAGTGGGCTTCCTTAAGTCCGTTGTTCCTCAGTAGCTCAGTGGTAGAGCGGTCGGCTGTTAACTGACTGGTCGTGGGTTCAAATCCTACTTGGGGAGAATTTTGAGTTATCGCTTTTCTGACCTAGCGACCCCTGTCCTTCTCCTTAGTTTCTAAACGGGAAGAATCGTGGGACATCAAAAGTGGGAAGTTGTTGGTTTTGATTCCTCACTCTCGTATAGGTGAACTTGGTTCGTTCAATTCTTAGGGAGAAGAAGGATCCACTGGGAATGAATGGGAAGACTGAAGTAGTATCTTCCTGCCGCCGAAAGGAATTTGTCTCCACTAGCGTCATTCGAAGAACGAAAAAAAAAAAGGGGTGACGATTTAGGTAGTCTCGATGGATGTAGTCCAATGGCTAAAGCTCTGCCAGCTTCTTGTAGACTGAACTCTCTTCTCTTTAGTTTAGGCTCCGAGTTGTTTTTGGGTGGGATGGTCGAAATTTTCTTCGCCACTAGTGGCAACGAAGTTCTTGGTAATTAACAAGGGGGAAGGCAGATCTCCACTCATTTCATTCATTCAGTGCCTGCGGTGAGGCGCGACCCACAACAAACAAAGGGGGAAAGCTTGCTTGCTGTAGCCCTCTTTTTGTAGACTAGGCTTGGTAAGCGTAAGCGATTTTTAAGTAGGCTCGAGAAGGGTAGGCTCGCAGCTTCGCTCAGCGGAAGAGCATTTCGAAACTATTAGTCAAGCGGGAGCGCCCAACCTATGGGCTTTGAAAGGATAGGGGAAGGGAATAAAACAAAGAGGGTCACTCCTTTTAGGAACATGGCGAGTTCATTCACTTGCTCATGAACTCGCAGCTTCGCCAGAAGCGACTAGTCGCCTCCGCCGAAAGATGCTTAGCCAGAAGCGACGAAGGGGGAAGCTGTTGTAGAAGCTTTGCCCCTTGCTTTACAGAGATTGTTATGAACTGACTAAATTACTCGATTCTCCCGGAACGCTAGCTAAGCTAATAAATAGTCATTTTTCCCTTCAATCAAATCAAAAAGCTTATTGATTGATTCAGGGCGCCGCCCTCCTTCTTAGAACCCATTGAGGGGGGCCTCGGCCCGGGAAGGGGAGAGTGGCCGAGCGGTCAAAAGCGACAGACTGTAAATCTGTTGAAGTTTTTCTACGTAGGTTCGAATCCTGCCTCTCCCACTTGTTTGTTGTAGACTGAAGAGAAGAGAAAGGAAAGGAGGCATTCGTCAGCGTAGGAAGGCCCACCGAGCGAAGCTCTTTCTTTCTTTTTTGCCGTGCCGTGAAGTGAAATTGTATCGTATTTCAGTTTAGAGAGGTTGGCGAATTACTACGATCTATAGATTCCCATCGATAGACAATCCCAACCAGAATAGAAGCGAGTCGCTTCCGGTTTGGCTTGTAGTCGTTGTCTTTTAGCTTATGTAGTGGTCGGCCTTCCTACACGCGCGCGCCCGCCAGAATGCCCCCTTGGTTCTGCACGAAGCCAAGCCAATACATACGATAGGCGAAGGAAAGACCCCCATTTCATAGCGCCTGGGGAACGCAAGTTTGATCGAGGATTGGAGAGGAGAGGTGGAAGAAAAGGCTCGGGATGGATTTAGGAGTCTTTGTGCGAGCCGTATGCGGTGAGAGTCGCACGTACGGTAACGAGGGGGGTTCGCGTCTATACGTGTAGTGTGGTGGTTGGGCCTACCCACCCTATTTGTTCCATGATCTATGGGTCTACTGGAGCTACCCACTTCGATCAATTAGCCAAGATTTTGACCGGATACGAAATCACTGGTGCTCGATCTAGTGGTATTTTTATGGGGATTCTATCTATCGCTGTAGGATTCCTATTCAAGATCACTGCAGTTCCTTTTCGGGCGGCTGTAGGACGGACGGCCGCCTATAGGTGGTAGGGTAGGGTGGGTGGTACCGCTCAGATTGTGGCCAATCTTCCTAACCGCGCGCGGGCCGGGCTTAGAGCGCGTGAAACTCATCACTACCTCGTAAGGGCGTTGAGACCATAGCATGTTACACGAAAGCGCCGCTTTCTCTGTAGTGTTGTCACACAGCAGCCCGCCTAGAAGAGCCACTCGCTCTGTAGTGTTGTCACATAAGATAAGCACGCCGCCCGCCTGCTGGCCGGGCGAATCGAAGTTCTCTTCCGGTCAACTGTCCACCCAGTCAAGTGCAAAAAACACAGTAGAATCACGCAAGGCACGCAGCTGGTGTGCTTCCTGCCCGCGAGGAAAGAAAGAAGAGCGACAGGGTTGAGTTCAGATTTGACTGTTTGCAGCATGGGAGCGGATTACCCAAAAAATCCCTGGGAACAATGAAAAAAAAGATATCTCGGTAACGAAAACTATGGGGGGCTGTATTGGCGAGATCCAACGGTGAACAGCTGCCCAAAAGAAAAACCGCCTGGAAGTCCGAGGACCTTTAGTACCGTACCCTACCCCCAAACCTGCAGCCTTCGCGCCAAGCAAGACCGCCCTTGTCCCTTTCCTTTCTCCATTCCGCCTCCTTCTTTCTTAGCTTTGTTCCAATCGAGTCTAAGGCAAAGCAAAAGTGGTTCGTATACCTATTTTTTGACCTACTTGACGAAAGGGAACGCACTTTGTTTCGTTTCCGGGTTTATGGATTGGATTCAGTCAGCTAAACTCATTCCTTTTTATTATGTTGTGACGCTTTGGTTACCGGCGAACGCTTCCAAAGGCGACCCTCTCGAGTTTCCGGCGGTTTCCGTCATTGAAGTAGCCTTTCGTCATCCTACCAAACGAAAGAAGTCACTATCAAGCAGCGAGCCCTTATTAGTTTCGTTTAGTAAAGTCAAGCTCCAAAAAACGAGAGATTAACCCGCGGTGCGCTACGCCCGGCAACTCATCAAGCAATTTCTTTGCGCTTTCATTTCAGTGATGAGGTCGCAAAGAGGGAAGTAGGGCTCCTATTGACTAAAGGTGGATTCTTCGCTTTCCTTTAGAATGAAAGTCGCTATGAAGCCCCTACTACTGACTTTTGACTTTGTTGTTTGATTCAAAAGGCGAACAGCCCCCCCAACTAGTCGTATGAGGTGGGGTGCTTGTGGTAAGCTGCTTTGGATATGAGGAATTCCTAAAAAAAAGGCTCCGGTATTTGACGAAGATCTTTCGATCAATAGATAGGATTTAGTGTTCGATATAGGGGATAGGATCCATCTGCTCTTTCTTTCTCAATTTTTTTGAGAGAGATATAACGATATAAAAATCAATCGGGAGATGATAAAGAATACATAGACATCTAAAGGGATGTCTATTCTATTCCTCTTTTTTTTTTCAGTGCAAGACAGGAAAGCGCCCTCTTTTTGTCATCCCTGCTGCTTTCCAGATTTTGTATTGAACGCATGGCGTAGCTAGGACCTTCAAATCATGTTTGAGCCTATGTTCAAACCAAACCCACCCCTATTTGTTTGTTTGAATAAGGCTAGAAAGAATGCCCGCCAAGTTCAGATAAGGAAATGCTTCCCCCAACCATTAAAGGAAAGGCTCGACGAAGGGAGGGGAAGGAAAACGCTTTCGGAGATCGAGATTGGATTTCTTTTTCATCAAAAACGAAGAAGGCCGAGGATGGCCTACGGTGCGTGTTATCTGAAGGGAACACGCTTTTTCGACCGCGGTGTGGTATGATTGCCGGGCCCTCTCCTCGTTCCGCCCGCTGGCCTATTAGGTAGGATAGCAGTCTGAGGGCTTTGCCTGCCCTTTCTCATAAAGAATTCCGGCTTGGCCCGGGAAAGCGCTGGCAACAAAAGAAAGGAAGGGGTCCATGTAGCTGCTGCGCCCGCCCCCTTCTTAGTCAATGGGGCAGCAGGTTCGGCATCCACTAGAAAAGAGAGAATCCACTTCAGATAACCACGCCTCTGCTAGGCAGCGTGTGGAATGGCCGAGAGCGGACCTTTTTGGATATATAATCCAAGTCGAGAGTGGAGTTACGGAAA